TATTTCATTATATTCCATCCATATACTAATTCCACTCATTTAATAGAATATCCCTATCTTTGGTGTCATTGAGATAAGAGATGTAGTTTCTAGTCTATCTCTTTCTATTTCTATATATATGGAAAGTTGAAAAATCATTATATAATAATCCAGAAATTGCAATAGAAAAGAAAAAGAGAGGTTTGCCATGATTTTTCAATCTTTTATACTGGATAATCTAGTATCCTTATGCATGAAGATAATGAATTCGGTCGTTGTGGTCGGACTCTATTATGGATTTCTGACCACATTCTCCACAGGGCCCTCTTATCTCTTCCTTCTTCGAGCTCGGGTTATGGAAGAAGGGACCGAGAGGAAAGTATCAGCAACAACCGGGTTTATTACGGGACAGCTCATCATGTTCATATCGATCTATTATGCGCCTTTGCATCTAGCATTGGGTAGACCCCATACAATAACTGTCATAGCTATACCGTATCTTTTATTTCATTTCTTCGGCAAGAATCAAAAACACTTTTTGAATTATGGATACAAGAATACAAATTCAATACGTAATTTTAGAATTCAAAGAATATTCTTTATATAAAAAATATAATAACAAATTACGAAAAACATTACTAAAAAAAAGAAAATATACGAAGAAATTCGCCCCCCTCCTGCATATTTTATAGCCTCTCCCATAAAAAAACTTGTAATACCAACTCTATTTGGAATTTCATCAATTACTTGTCTATCAAAAAAATAATTTAGTTTAGCAAATTTTCTAACACTTGGAATTAAAGATATTCCATAAAAAGCATCTATATAACCGAGATTATATGACCAACCATATATTAAATTTTTAATTTTATCTGAAACAATTTTTTTCGGAAGATTTTTTTCAAAAAAATTCAATAAGTTCAAATTTTGTAAACCCGAATAAACAGGCTTATAGAAAAAAGATGCTATAAATATTCCGAAAAAAGCGAGACTCACCGAAAAAGTTGAATTTTTCAGAAATTCATACCAATCGAAAGGGTTATTTGAATTTTTGTGTAAAAGGTCTATAGATGGAATTAACAATTTGGATAATATATCCAAATCTATTCCTTCTTGATTGAAAGAAATTCCTACGGCCCCAACAAACAAAGTAAATAGTACTAATACAAGCATAGAAAATAGCATAGTATTGTCTGATTCGTGAGGATAGAAAGAAGCAGTATTTTTTGTACCAAAATAGGTAATATCCATAAAAAGACGTGTTATGTTTTTGACATTTCGATTAATTTGGTGTAAATATACCTCCCCCCGAAAAAAAGAAGTCCTTTGATTATTATTCATTGTTAATAAAGCTAATAAATTTATTTTTTTTTTTAATTTTTCCCTTTCTTCGTTATCTTTACCCCATAAAGATATTGAATAAAAGGGACTATTTTTTTTTCCATTGACATTTTGAAAATGAACGTTTAAATATCCTTCAAAAACAAGTAAGTAGATTCGAAACATATAAAATGCAGTTAATCCTGCTGTGTAACAGGCTATTATTCCGAAAATGGGTGAATACAACCAACTATCATTAAGAATCTCATCCTTGGACCAAAAACAGGCAAAGGGCGGAATACCACAAAGAGAAAGTGTACCTATTAAAAAAGAAGTTTTTGTAATTGGTGCATGTTTTGTTAAACCGCCCATAAGAACCATATTTTGACTTTTATCTGGAGAATACCCAACAACAGCTTCCATTGAATGAATAATGGATCCGGATCCTAAAAACAACAATGCTTTTGAATAAGCATGAGCAATCAAATGGAATAAAGCGGCTCGATAAGAGCCCATACCTAGAGCGAACATCATATAACCCAATTGAGATATTGTAGAATAGGCTAAATTTTTCTTTATATCTTTTTGAGCAAGAGCTAAAGTAGCCCCTAAGATCACTGTTATTATACCTATGAACGCTATCCCGTTCATTATAAGGGGTATGACTATGAAAAGGGGAATAAGTCGGGCTACAAGAAAAATTCCCGCCGCTACCATAGTAGCAGCGTGTATAAGAGCCGAAATTGGAGTAGGCCCTTCCATAGCATCCGGTAACCATACATGAAGGGGGAATTGGGCAGATTTAGAAACCGAACCGCAAAATAAGAAGAAAGCACACAAAGTAACAAAAAAAAGATTCACCTCATTATTATAAATCAAACTGTTGAATATTGGAAACAAATCCCGAAATTCCAAACTACCTGTTATCCAATAGAGACCTAAAATTCCTAATAATAAACCAAAATCCCCTACACGATTAGTTACAAACGCTTTTTGACAAGCATTTGCCGCAATAGGACGTGTGAACCAAAAACCTATTAATAGATACGAACACATTCCAACTAATTCCCAAAAAATATAAATTTGTATCAAATTAGAACTAGTAACTAATCCCAACATGGAAGTATTAAAAAAACTCATATAAGTAAAAAATCTCAAATATCCCTGATCGTGAAACATATAATTATCACTGTAAATAAAAACCAGAATACCTACTGTAGTGATTAATATTGACATAATAGAAGTAAGTGAATCGATCAAGTAGCCAAACTCTAAAGAAAGATCAGTATTTATAGTCCAAGACCATACATATTGATAGATAGAACTGTTATGGATTTGGTGAATAGATAGATCGACTGAAAAAATCATAACTATAGTTAACAATAAAATACTAGGAAAGGCCCACATACGGCGAAGATTTTTTGTTGCTGCGGGAAAAAATAGAAGTCCCACTCCTATTAACATAGGAGTTGGAAGTGGAATAAAAGGGATGATCCATGATGATTGATGTATATATTCCATAAAAAAAAAAAGAAAAAAGATTTTGATTCTTAATGAGTTTTGTTTCTTATTCTCCGATTTTGTGTTATCTTTTTTGTTTTGTATGTAAAGGGGTTCGGTTAATAAAAAAAAGTCAAAATATTAAAAAAATTATATACTTTTACTTATTCTTAATCTTTGTACAATACTTCCATCTAAAGTACAACGTAAAAATGGGCCAAAAACAAAAATGAAATTTTTAGTAAAAATAAACTTTTTTGTTTTTAATAATATTTATTATTAATTATTGATTGTAATATTTATTATTAATTATTGATTAATAAAATGAATTCAATTCTTATTTTTTTTAGAGTAGGTATAAATAATTGCACCAAAACTAAGAAGATTCGTTTATTTTGATATGAATAAGAAACAATTCATATGATATGACCCAATAAAATAAGAATTTTTTTATTATTCCTAAACGTTAGTTCATTTTTTGAGCTATTTTAACTAATTTCTTATTTTCTATTACAAGTACAACAAAAAGATATCTATGTTGGCTAAACAGTTTTGAACTGGGGTATACTATCTCAAGTCAAACTTGAGATAGGAAGGGGGTTCGGGTTGGATGGCCGTTCCAAAAAAGCGCACCTCTATATCAAAACGAATCATTCACAATGCTTTTTGGAAAAAGAGGGGATATTGGACAGCATTAAAAGCTTTTTCATTATCGCAATCGATTATTACAGGGAACTCAAAAAGTTTTTTTTCTAATAAAAAAAACTTTCTTTATAGAAAAGAATCTGAATCCAGCTAGTTCGGATTCTTTTCTATAAAGAATATATCTTATTTCTTTATATTCTAATAGCATTCTATATTTTTTAGAAGACTGTTCTCTATTTTTATTTATATTATATTGTAAATAAATATAAAAATACTTTGTTTGAATGTAGTTTCAAACTTTTGCTATATAAATTTTTGATGTTGTTGACTAAATTTACTATCTTTCTTTCATTGAAAAAATAGAAATGTATTTCTTTATATTCGGAAAATTAAATTTTAAACAACTAAAAAACGAATCATTAAAAGCTACCAAAAAACTTTTTCTTGATCCTGGCTTGAAGTCGGAACTATTTTATTTAGTTCCGATTGGAGTCAAGTATAAAGTACTAAAAATCCACTAACTCTCCGTTTTAAATGTTAAAACTTGTATAATATGGATTCCATATAGAATAAAAAAAGTACAACTTCATATTTTTATCATCGTTAATATTAGCAAAATAAGAAAATTCTAATTCTAACTAAACTCTTTAATGTTTGGTAATCAAATATTGTATTTGATTGAATTAATTCTTTCAATCTCGACTATTGACTAAAAATAGGTTATTATTCGTTCTAGTAAGCCGCTATGGTGAAATTGGTAGACACGCTGCTCTTAGGAAGCAGTGCTATAGCATCTCGGTTCGAATCCGAGTAGCGGCATGGCATCTTTTTTTTTATAAAAGAATAAGTCCTATAATTAATTCAATTCCCGATTTCTATTAATTCAATTCCCGATTTCTATTTTTTCAATTCCTAGTCTTCAAACCCCCCTTTCCCTTTTTTTCATTTTTTTTTTTTATGATATTTTCAACTTTAGAACATATATTAACTCATATATCGTTTTCGATCGTATCAATTCTAATTTCAATTCATTTGATAACCTTATTATTCAATGAAATCATAGAATTCTATGATTCGTCCAAAAAAGGTACGATAATAACTTTTTTCTGTATAACGGGATTGTTAGTTACTCGTTGGGTTTTTTCGGGCCATTTACCATTTAGTAATTTATATGAATCATTAATCTTTCTATCATGGGGTTTTTCGATTTTTCATATAGTTTTGTGTTTGAAAAATCATAAAAATTATTTAAGTACAATAATTGCACCAAGTGTTATTTTTACCCAAGCCTTTGCTACTTCGGGTCTTTTAACCGAAATCCATCAATCCACAATATTAGTACCCGCCCTAAAATCCCATTGGTTAATGATGCACGTAAGTATGATGATATTAGGTTATGCAGCTCTTTTATTCGGATCTTTATTATCAATAGCTATTTTAGTCATTACATTTAGAGAAATCATACAAATTATCGCTTTTACCACTCATTTTTATTTTTCAAATGAATCGTTTTCTTTTTCTGGAAATTATTACAGATCTCAATTTATTCAACAATTGGATCGTTGGGGTTATCGTACTATTAGTTTAGGTTTTCTCTTTTTAACGATAGGTATTCTTTCAGGAGCAGTATGGGCTAATGAGACATGGGGGTCATACTGGAATTGGGATCCAAAGGAAACTTGGGCTTTTATTACTTGGGCCATATTCGCAATTTATTTACATACTAGAAAAAATAAAAAATGGGAAGGTGTAAACTCTTCCATAGTAGCTTCTATAGGATTTTTTATAATTTGGATATGTTATTTTGGGATCAATCTATTAGGACTAGGACTACATAGTTATGGGTCATTTACATCTAGTTGATTTAAGGGGGTAAAGGATCTTACAAATACAAATATAGATATTTAAAGGGTATTCTAAGAAAATTTCCGATAAATAAATTGTCGAGAACCCTTTAAATCAAGTAATATAGTGATTCAAGGGGTTCTCACAAACAACAAACCTATTCGATTCGAATTCCTTTTTTGTTAAATTAAGCGACGGAAAAATACCTTTTTATTGTAAATTGAGTTTATCGGTGTATTTCGGTTTTTGATTGTTTGGTTTTCTTCATTTATTCACGAAAACTATCTATAAAAAATTAGATAGAATACCCTCAACCTTGTCAACCGAGAAAGAGAAAATGAAATCCGGATAAATACCAATACCTATTACGGGTATAAGTATAGAAATGGAAATAAATAATTCTCGCGGACCAGAATCAAAAAAATAAGAGTTTGGTGTATTAAAAAGCTTATATCCATAAAACATCTGCCGTAAGATAGATAATGAATAAATAGGAGTTAATATCATTCCAATTGCTGTTATAAAAGTAATTAGTATTTTTGTCATTAAAAGATATTTCTTGCTGGTAATTATTCCAAAAAAAACTATCAATTCTGCAACAAAACCGCTCATGCCCGGCACTGCAAGAGAAGCCATCGATAATATACTGAAAATCGTGAAGATTTTTGGCATTGGGATAGCCATCCCTCCCATTTCGTCGAGATAAAGAAGACGTAGTCTATCATAACTGGCTCCCGCCAAGAAAAAAAGCGCAGCGCCAATAAATCCATGAGAGATTATTTGTAAAATGACCCCGTTAAGCCCCGTATCACTTATAGAAGCAATTCCTATAATTAGGAAACCCATATGAGATACCGAGGAATAGGCTATCCTTTTTTTTAAATTACGTTGACCAAGAGATGTTGAAGCTGCATAAATTATTTGAATTGAACCTAATATCATTAACCAGGGGCAAAATATATAATGAGCGTGAGGTAATAATTCCATATTAATTCGAACCAATCCATACGCTCCCATTTTTAATAAAATTCCGGCTAAAAGCATACAAGTGCTGTAATGTGCCTCTCCGTGGGTGTCTGGTAACCATGTATGTAAGGGTATAATCGGTGATTTGACAGCAAAAGCAATAAGAAATCCCACATAGAATAATATTTCCAGCGCCAGTGGATATGATTGATGAGTTAATGTTTCAAAATTAAATGTTGGCTCATTAGAACCATATAAACCCATACCTAGAATTCCTATTAATAAAAAAACAGAACTTACCGCAGTGTATAAAAGAAACTTTGTAGCCGAATACAAACGTTTCTTACCCCCCCACATAGATAAAAGTAGATAAACGGGAATTAATTCTAATTCCCACATGATGAAAAAAAGTAAAATGTCTCGAGAAGAAAATGGTCCTATTTGACCGCTATACATTGCTAACATCAGGAAATGGAAGAATCGAGATTCTCGAGTAACTGGCTGGGCCGCTAAAGTAGCTAAAGTGGTGATAAATCCAGTCAATAAAATGGGTCCTATAGAGAGTCCATCTACTCCTAATCTCCAGTAAAAGTCAAAAAAATTGATCCATTTATAATTCTCGGTCAGTTGGGTTAATGGATCATCCAGTTGGAAATGATAACAAAATGCGTAGTTTGTTAGAAGGAGATCTATTAAGCATATACCAATAGTATACCACCTGATTACCTTATTTCCTCTTTGTGGAAATAAGAAAATTAAGGAACCCCCTGCTATTGGCAAAATTACAACTATTGTTAACCAAGGAAAATAATTCGTGATAAAAATAAGATACACTTGGGCCAGAAAAACCCGCGTTCAAAATAGAAAAAAATATTCTCTTTTGAACGCGGGTTTTTGCCAGTAAAAAAACGTATTTGTGTGATGTTTTTTGAAACGTATCAATAAGCTAGGCCCATGCTTCGTGTTGTTTCATGCCATAAATAAACTCTAACACTTAAAAAATCCGTCGGACAGGCGGATTCACACCTCTTACAACCCACACAGTCCTCCGTTCTTGGGGCAGAAGCTATTTGCTTAGCTTTACATCCGTCCCAAGGTATCATTTCTAATACATCTGTGGGGCAGGCTCGGACACATTGAGTACATCCTATACATGTATTATAAATCTTTACTGAGTGTGACATTAGATCTATAGTAATTTTTATCAAAAATTAAAAATTTTCTATCTAGTAAACTCGTAAATGGATCATATATTTAGACACCAGATGAATCAATGATTTACCCGAATTTTGCTAAATCGACTTCTAGATCAATTCATAAATCAATTCATAATAAGAGAAGAGGACCAATATACTTTGATTTATTCTATTTTTGCAAACATGATCATAAGTTGTGTAGTATACATGCTAATTTAAATTGATGAATCTTACACTATTTTCACTATTTTAAATTCCCTTAATCATGATTCATTATGATTAATACTATTTATTCAACAAATTCGATTGATTGATACGAGTTGATTTTCTATTCCGATAAATTGAAGAAACAATAGCCGGTCCAATAGCTGCTTCAGCGGCTGCAATAGCTATTACAAAAATAGAAAAAATATTTCCTTTTAATTGGCGACTATCAAAAAAATCAGAAAAGGTTACGAGATTGATATTCACTGCATTCAGTATAAGTTCAAGACACATAAGGGCTCTAACCATATTTCGGCTCGTGATCAATCCACAGATACCGATAGAAAATAAATAAGCACTCAAAACAAGTACATGTTCGAACATCATTGACCAACCCCTTACTCTATCAATTTTCATTCATTTCAATATGAACAATAATTCGATGGATTCAATTGACTAAAGAATCTAAAACCAGTCCGGAACAAAAGAATATATCGACAATAAATAAAAAACTTATTTTTTACACAAACGCCCTTTCACGTTCACATAGAATTCAACGGAAAGAAATGTGATAAAATCTAAAAAAAGTCAATTTTTTTAGATTTTTTATTGCTAGTTCTAAAAATTTCTTACTGGCGGGCCACGACAATTGCACCTATCAAAGCAGCTAAAAGAATTATTGAAATCAGTTCAAACGGAAGAAAAAAATCTGTTGATAAATGAATTCCAATTTGTTGACTAGTACTTATCAAATCTTGCTCTATAATCTGATTGGATCTTGTAGTCCAAATAATCCCGTACCACGATGTATCTGGAATAGTAGTTATTAGTGAAACAAAAATACCTGTACAAACTATCAAAGTAATTCCATCCCCAACGGTCCAAAGATGAGAATCTTGGTAATATTCTGAACCATTCATGAACATCACAGCAAATATGATTAAAACGTTTATAGCTCCCACGTAAATAAGTATCTGTGCTGCAGCTACAAAATGGGAGTTTGATAAAATATAGAATAAAGATATACAAACAAGAACGAGTCCCAATGAAAAAGCAGAAAAAATTGGGTTGGTAAGTAATACTACTCCTAGACTTCCTAATACAAGACCCGATCCCAGAAAAACTAAAAGAAAATCATGTAGCGATTGGGGTAAATCCATTCTATGTAAAATAAGAGATAAATAAATCGAAATTTCATGACCTTATTGATACGACCGGGAAAAAATTGTATATATTCTATATTCTATTTCTCTTCACATTGAATTCAATCAAATACTAAGCAATGGGGAGTAATATAGGTACAGTTAGAGTACCAATGATATTGTATTTTTCTTTTTATACGGAAGAGTGGATTGAAACTGTACGAAACCGAAAAACTATAGTCTATTAAGTATATATACTTAATAGATTATAGTTATATAATTATATAATATAGAATATTTTCGAATAGAATATATAAAAAAAAATATTTATTCATTTTTGAATAATAATTTTTTATATTATTCAAATTTATATTTATTTTATTCTATTTTCATATTTATTTAGATATTATATATTATAGAATGATTTTCTATAAGAATTTGATTTAATTAAAAAAAATATTAACTTAATCTTATTTTATTTGAATTGTTCGAATTGTATAATCATCCATTACTGGCGTTGCTAAACGTCCTAAAGAAATTTGGTTATAATTCAACTCGTGACGATCATAAGTCGAAAGTTCATATTCTTCAGTCATTGATAAACAATTTGTTGGACAATACTCAATACAGTTACCACAAAATATACAAATTCCGAAATCAATACTGTAATTAAGCAATCGTTTCTTTCGAATATAAGTTTCTAGTTTCCAATCAACAACGGGTAGATCTATAGGACATACACGAACACATACTTCACAAGCAATGCATTTATCAAATTCAAAATGGATTCGACCACGGAAACGTTCCGATGTAATTAATTTTTCATAAGGATATTGAATAGTTACAGGTAAACGATTTGCGTGGGATAAGGTAATCACGAAACTTTGACCAATGTATCTTGCAGCTCGGACTGTTTGTTGACCATAATTCACAAACCCAGTTAATAGAAGGAACATGTCGTGAATATCTATGAATATTTTTATTTCATTTCTTTCTCTTGTTTGAAACAAATTATGAATAGAGAAGATCAATCTTTTACATTGAAAAAAGTTGAGATGAGGTTGTTAATAATAGATTGCCGAGAGAGATAGGTAAAAGAAACTTCCACCCAAGATTTAATAATTGGTCCATTCTTAGCCTAGGTAAGGTCCATCTTGTTGTGATAGACACAAACAAGAACAAATAAGTTTTAGCGAATGTAATAAAAATATCTACTGTAATTCCAAAAATACCATATGCTTTATGTAGTTCAAAAAACTCAGAAGCGGATAGGTACGGAATAGAGATATTGGAACCACCCAAATAAAGAATTGTTACAAATAATGAAGAAGTTAATAAGTTTAAATAAGAAGCAACATAAAATAAACCAAATTTGATACCCGAATATTCGGTTTGATAACCCGCCACTAATTCTTCTTCAGCTTCTGGTAAGTCGAAAGGTAATCTTTCACATTCTGCTAGGGAAGAAATTAGAAAAATGACGAAACCCGTAGGTTGACGCCACAAATTCCACCCCCAAAAATCATATTTTGATTGTGCATCAACTATATCAACTGTACTTAAACTGTTAGATAATCCTAGTCGGTGATAACATTACTGTCCCCATCTCTAGTACAGAACCGTACATGAGATTTTCACCTCATACGGCTCCTCGAAAGCCTCAAATAAATCTAAGTACCAGACCGATTATTTATCTATTGATATATCCGTAAGTAAGATAGATAAGATTCAAATCGATCGGACGGTTCTGAATTAAACTCATTAAATTCCGTCTGTTCTAATAAAAAATGGAATTTAAATAATAAAGAGAAATGAAATTAAGAGAAATCTATTTTAATAAAAGATACAAAAGGTACTTCTGAATTGATCTCATCCCTTAAAAATTTAAATTTGTTGAGTAATAACCGAATTATGCAATAAAATATTTTTTTATTTATTTTCAATAACCCCTCGTCGTTTTTGATTACGAAAAAGAATTACACATTAGCTTCTGAATTATGAAATTCATTCTATTTCCATAAATATGGATATAATAAAATAATAATAAAAAAAGAAAAAGGGACCCCCTTTTTTTTATTATTTTTTTTTCGTTCCGTTTCTTCTTCTTTTTTTTGTAAGGAAAGGGGGTAACTAAAAAAAATTAAAGGATTATTTCGTTCCCGATAGTTATTTATTTACTCAGTGGATAGGAGCATACTCTGGATCGGAATTGTGGGGAGTACTGCCTTCTTTTTTCTACCGACTTAAAGCCCCAATTTGTATTCTTTATTCTATTATGTGTAAATACTATTTGAGATGATTTACAAAATCTGCGTTACTAATCCTTTGTGTATCTTGGTGTTTCTAACAATCCACTCCTTTTTTTATTAACCCCCTTAATTTATGTTAATCCATGTATGATACTTCATACAAAAAAAATACAATATGGTAGCGAAAACTTAATTCAGGTTGGTCTTTTGATCCCGCTTCAAAACAGGATGACTAATCACCCAATCTTGGGGTAAATGGATTCTTCTGCTTATAATTTTTTTTTTTCACTTAATTCTTATACATAGAAAATGAGACTCGGTATTTTTACTGCAATTTCAGATGATCATACTATTTTTAATTATAAAAATCCATAGTAATATATTTAGAAATTCTATTCAATCGAAGCTGTTTTATTTCACTCATATAACTGTCTGATTTAGTTCTTCAACTCCAATTTGCGAAGAATAATCAAAATAGAATAATCAAAATGAAGATATCTATTCATTTTATTCCACCCCTTTCCTGTTTCCTAAAAAGTCCTATAAAGAAAGAGAGGAGTATGGGAATACCACTGAAAAATTTATGTCTCAACGAATCGCACGTAGAGATATTGATAACACACATAGAGTTAACGGTATTTCATAACTAATTGATTGAGCAGCAGCTCGTAGACCACCCAAAAAGGAATATTTATTATTTGACCCATATCCTGACATAAGAAGTCCAATGGGAGCAATACTAGAAATAGCAATCCATAAAAAAACACCGATATTGAGATCAGATAAAATGAAGTTATAGCTAAAAGGAATTACTGAATAACTTATTAGAATTGATATAACTGATATGGATGGCCCAATACTGAATAAACGAATATCTCCCCTAGAGGGAATAATATTCTCTTTGAAAAGTAGTTTTGTTCCGTCTGCTAGAGCTTGAAGCACTCCAAAAGGACCGGCGTATTCTGGCCCAATACGCTGTTGTATACCAGCGGATATTTCTCTCTCTAACCATACAATTGCTAGTACACTTATTATGATTCCCAATACAAGAATCAAAATAGGGACAAGTATCCATAGAATTCCATAGAATTCTTTTAAATATTCCAATCCAGAAAAAGAATGGATATCTTGTATTTCTGTTGCATCAATTATCATTTCAACGATCAACTTCCCCCATAATGATATCTATGCTACCTAGTATTGTCATAATATCAGCCAATTTCATTCTTTTAACTAATTGCGGAAGAATTTGCAAATTGATAAAACCCGGTGGACGAATTTTCCATCTCCAAGGAAAACTATTCTGATCCCCTATTAGAAAAATTCCTAATTCTCCCTTTGGGGCCTCGACTCTTACATAAAGTTCCTGTTTCGGCAACTCAAAAGTCGGAGAAAGTTTTTTACTAATGAATCGATATTCAAAATCATTCCATTCCGGTTCCCGTTCTCTATTAAAGTAGCGTATTTCTAAATTCTCATACGGCCCCCCAGGAATTCCTTCCAAAGCCTGTTGAATTATTTTTATGGATTCGATCATTTCACCAATTCGAACTAAATAACGAGCTAATGAATCTCCTTCTTTTTGCCATTGAATTTCCCAATCAAATTCTTCGTAACACTCATAATTATCAATTTTACGTAGATCCCACTGTATTCCGGAAGACCTAAGCATTGGTCCTGATAAACCCCAATTTATTACCTCCTCTCCACCAACAATGCCTACTCCTTCAACCCGTTCTAAAAAAATAGGATTTCGCGTAATAAGTTTTTGATATTCAATAATCCCAGTTAAAAAATAATCGCAGAAATCAAAACATTTATCTACCCAACCATGAGGTAAATCAGCTGCTACCCCCCCGATACGAAAAAAATTATGCATCATTCTCATACCTGTCGCAGCTTCGAATAGATCATATATTAATTCCCTTTCTCTGAAAATATAGAAGAAAGGGGTTTGTGCACCAATATCTGCCATAAAAGGTCCCAGCCATAGTAGGTGAGAAGCTATACGACTCAACTCTAACATAATTACTCGGATATAGCTGGCTCTTTTAGGTACTTGAATATTTCCCAACTGTTCCGGTCCGTTTACGCTTATTGCTTCTGTGAACATAGTAGCTAAATAATCCCAACGTGTTACATAAGGCAGATATTGTACAATTGTTCGGTTTTCTGCAATTTTTTCCATTCCTCTATGTAAATAACCCAATATTGGTTCACAATCAATAACATCCTCACCATCCAGAGTAACAATAAGTCGAAGAACACCATGCATTGATGGGTGGTGAGGGCCCATATTGACTATCATGAGGTCGTTTCTTTTAGTTCGGACATTCATAAGTTTTTCCTAGACTCATTGTTCCACGAATCGCTAAAAAAAAATAAGTTCATCAAAATTCAAGATCTACGAAATCGAATAATTGAAAACGACTCTTCAAATTAACGAATTTATGATTCCCTAATATTCAACTGATTTATTGATTTTTTATAACGTATTCCATTTTTATTTGACAAATAAGACAATAGTCGTTGCCGTTTTCCCAGAATTTTACGTAACCCTCTTTGAGATAAATAGTCTTTTCGGTGCAATTCAAAATGAGAGGTAAGTCTTCGTATTCTATTAGTGAAATTGAATACTTGAAATTCAACCGATCCGGGGTTTTCTTCTTTTTTTTTTTGTGAAATGAGTGGTATAAATGAATTTTTTACCATATAAAGCCCTCCCTTTTTATTTTATATTATAAATATTTTTATTGATCAGTAAAAATAATGACACTAATTTTTTATTTTTTATATAAAAAAATATTATTTTAATAATTACTTATTGATTTTTTTTTTCAAATCAAATTCATTATTATTAATCAATTCAAATAGTTATCCAAACTGTATTTATTTTATGGATTTAAAAAATAAAAAATGGGATACTTAAAATCAAAAAAAAGACTATTTTGTTGATTCATTTTTGATCTAATGGATACACCATTGAATTTGTATCAATGTCTAAGAATAGAAATTAACATAGTAGTGCGTATACACAGGTATGTATGGATCCTTTTGTCTCACATATCAGATATGTTACGTTGAATACTAGAAAAATGTAGTTTATGAATTTTCAATCGTGGATACATATATACTCTTACTATACTCAAACGACTTCCATTATGGGTATGAAACCAATAGCGATTTATACAAGCTAAATCTTCTAATCGAAAATTTGGCCAAAGAAATAATTTCAAATTCATTAGCTTTTTTTTATCTCTATAAAGATCCTTATTTTTAGTCAAAATTTGATAGCAATTATTGACTTTATTCTCGTTGTAAACTAGTGTATTTCTATGCACACTATTTGTATTCCCAGGATTAAAACAAATTAGAATTCTCAATTCTCTACGACGCCTACTGGATAAAATATTTTCAGGAACAAACAAATCATAATGATTATTTTCGTTATTTTCTATTATCTTTTCATCTCTTGTTCTTCTAATGTATTTATCAAAATTCTTCTTAGAAACATGAGTTTTTTCAAAATATCTTTGATGAATTTGGTGCTTATTCTTATGAATCAACGGAAGCGCTGCAGTTTGATATATAAAAACTTGTTCATTGTTTTTTTTAGACAGACGAACTGGTTCGATAATAAATACTCCCTTTTTCATCAATTCTTTATTTTTACTCAATCCACGATAAGTGAAATTCTTCTTCTTATTAATCACCATAATATCGAGACTTAGTTCTCCCCTTTGAATAGAGGCTATAGAGATTGCTTTTATATTTCTCAATCTAATTAGGAGACAATATACTTTAATATTATTCAATATTCTTTGATTTAAGAAACCTTTACACTTCAAATGAAAACCAAAATACTTTCTTAGTAAGAAATTAAGTTCTGCCTCTATCTTGTTCTTGTATCTCTTTGTGTTTATATCCTTATTCCTTTTATCGTCTGACCCTACATAATCTTCTTCAATATTTTTATCTTCTTTTGAAGGAGTTGATTTAATATCTATGCGACCCACGTACTCTGCTTTTTCTCGATTTTGAGTTTCTAACCCCAAATCCAGAGATTTTTTTTTTTTTGATGGTCTAAAAATACCTACTCTTTTTTTCCTTCCACTAATGTTTTTCTTTTCACTACCATTTGGATTAAAATTAAACTGGAAAAAAATTAATTTGATTGGTATGATCCACGGGTTACTCATATATGTATTATAAAATATCACAAATTTCGAAAAGAACCAAAATTCCAGATTCGATCTGAAACGATTTAGTTTTTGTACATTCATTTCTATCCAATCAAAATACTTTCTATCGATATTTTTTTCCATCTCTATAATAGCATCTTCTGTTATATAATTCTTTATAGAGATATCACTTGTTATATCAAATAATTTTTTTTTACTAGTCTTGTAATTATAATAAATCGTTTGTTTCTTATTTTCACTTGCTTGGAATGGTGATCTATATCCATAAATATATGAGTCCTTCTTATCTGCATAATTAATAGATTTATATGATAGAAGATCATATTGATATTGTTTTTTAATTTTTTTTTTTTTTGTTAATGAGCTTACTTGTTGTTGTTTTTTGTAAAGAATTAATCCGGTTTTTTCATAGGAATCCCATTTGGTTAAATCTTTATTTTGAGCCACACGACGTTCAGTCATTCTATTTTTCCATTTTTGTGATACTAGCTTCGACCATTTGCTAGGAGAGAAATCATATTGATAATGACCCTTTAACCAATTTGTCCATTGATTCGTTGCGGAATTCGGGGGATTCTTATGTCTTAATTTGGAATGAAATATTCCCTGTATTCCAAAAAAAGAATCCTGTATTTCATTCTTAATAAAAAAAGATCTTTCATGATATTCAAAAACGTATCTTACCCTATACTTATATAAGTTAATAATTTTGGTTTTTGATAAATTATAAAATACATATGCTTGTGACAAAGAGGCTAAATCACAAGAATTCTGTGAATTAGTATTCCTAGTATTATTATTACTATAAGATTTGTATATAATGGAAATAAAGTGAATTAAACTTTGATTTGTTTTATCAGTACTTTCTCTATTTGCTTCATTATTGGAAATGGATTTATTTATAATTTTTTTTGTTGAGTCAAGAAAAAGTTGTACATTGATATTAGGAATACAAATGATCCATAGAAACATATCTATGTATACCCTTTCTACAAAAAATTGAAAAAAAGAATGCGATTTACGGGTTAATTGAGCATTTCTTCTTTGTACTATCTGTAAAATATTTTTTTTCAATTCTAATCTTTTAGCAACATAAGTAGTTTTGTTCGGATTAAGATTTCTCTCTAAAATTAGAAACCTTCGTTTATTTTCTTTTGTCATTTTTTCGATTTGTTTTATGATTATCTTTGTTTTAGCATTCATATCTTTTATTTTTTTTTCAGTCAATGAACAATTTGTCAAATTTATAGATTGAATTGGGATGGATGATTCAACAATCAGTGGATTATTCTTACTGATTGTTGAATCATTTTTGTTTTTAATCAATTGATATCTTTTTTTGAATACAAATAGAAAAAAAGAATTTTTGAGTAGTTTTATTTTTTCGTTTAAAAATGGAATACTGTTGCGAATACTTTTGTTAATACTTTTGAGGATCCATTTTGCTGTTTCTTTTGATATATTTAGAAACAATTTTGTTCTTTCATTTAAAACTTTTAGAACTATAAAAAAATTATTTTTTAATTTTTTCGTTTTTTTTTTGAGTTCTTTAAAAACGGGATAAAAAAAAAATGAAAGTCTATTTTGGCGATCGTCAGAAAAGGGCAATTCGACCTCCCCCCCAAAAATTGTTAAAAAGCAAAAGTTATCTTTTTTCGGTTTTTTTTTTTTCGTCGGATCTTTTTCTTTTTCAGTAGATCGTATCTTAGATCTGTGCCAAGGTTTAAGACGAAAAGGAAATAATATCTTTACCTGAATACCATCTGTTAGCCATTTCTTTGGAAATTCTTTTTCGGATAATTGAACGCCATTATAGGTGCATTTAATATACATTTCTCTATTCCAATCCCGAAAATCTTCTGACCATTCTGGAAATTGAAATAATAGTATACGAATGATATTTTTAGTTATTATCAATGAAGGTAATAGAATATATTTTCTAAGAATCGATTGGGTTATTAATAAGAAACCTCTTATTACTTGAGCAAATATAATGCTATCCCAGGCTTCTCCTATTTCTATACGCCTTTTTTCCTCTTTTTCGTTTTTTTTTTTTTCTCTCTCCTCCCCTTTTTCACTTTCTTTTGTCTTTTCCTCTGTTGGAGAATACGGAAGTTTAAATTCTGTCTTTTTTCGCATCCAGTTTTTAAACATAAAAAATATTTTTATTGATTCGAAAATATCTAAAGAAACAAACAGGGGTTTCTCCATTTTATCCAAAAAAAGGGGGGAATGTACACTTCCTTGAAAGA